CTAACAATTGACTCCGTACCACTGAAATATTTGGTCGTATGCTTGAAAGATAACCCAAAAAATAAAAGGAATGCTTGGATAATTGGTTTATATGGATTCTTCCTGGTTGAGACCATACATAAAAATGACATTGCCAAAAATTGACAAGATAATATCTCCACTTATTCATCAGAAGAGGAGTATCTTTTGATACCAGAATCAATTTTCCTTGATAGCTAACATACTGTATAAAAGGATCCTTGAAGAACCATAAGGTGGCCGGAAATAAGACTTCTTCGACAGGATATTTTATTTTTTCATAAAAACGTATTCGCTCAAAAAAGATCCCAAAAGAGGTTAATCGTAAATGATTAGATTGGTTACGGAGAAAAAGTAAAATGGATTCGTATTCACATACATAAGAATTGTATAGGAGCAAGAATAATCTTTGATTACTTTTTGCAAAAATGGATTTTGGGAGAGTAATAAGAGTATTCCAACTATAATACTCGTGAAGAAAGAGCCGTAATAAATGCAAAGAAGAGGGATCTTTCACGTAGTAGCGAAGGGTTTGAACCAAGATTTCCAGATGGATGGGGTAGGGTATTAGTACATCTGATGCATAATTTAAATGTGGAAATTTGTCCTCGAAAAAGGGAAATATTGAATGAATTGATCGTAAATTATAAGATTTTACGGTTTCTGTCTCCTCTAAGGAGGATACTAATCGTAGGGAAAACGGAATTTCCACAATGACTGCAAATCCCTCCGATATCATTTGAGAATACAAATTTTTGTTGTACCCCAAAAATTTATTTTGATTAGAATCATTAACGGAAATAATCAAATGATTCTGTTGATACATTCGACTAATTAAACGTTTTATAATTAGTAAACTGGATTTCTTGTCATAACCTACATTATCCAATAAAACGGATCTATTTAAACCACGATCATGAGCAAGGGCATAAATATACTCCCGAAAGATAAGTGGGTATAGTAAATCGTGTTGCTGAGATCTATATAATTCGAAATATCCTTGAAAGTCTTCCATTTAAAATTCAATTTTGAATCAGAAAAGAAATAGATGATTTATTGGGTTATCAAATGATACATAGTACGATACAGTTAAAACAAGGTATTTATAGTAAGAAAAAACTAGATACCTCGGAAACAAGTCAAACTCATTAACGGACTCTCTAGAACCTCCCCTTCCTTTCCATATAATAGATTTATGTTCATTTATAGGATAACAAGTATAGTTAGAAGCCCTTTATTTTATCAATCCAATCGCTCTTTTGATTTTGAAAAAAGAAATCTCTTTATCAATATACTACCTTCTTCTACACATTTATCTCTACCCCATAAAGGGGAATAGCTAATAGTTAGGACTCATAAGAAATTTCTAATCCACTCATCGGAAAAGCTTTTACCGTATTAGGCACTAATCTATTTTTAACATCTAATTAGATGGGGTAATCATTCAAAAATTAAGAACAGAAGCTCGTTACTTTGTTATTTCCCTAGAATTGGAACCTCTAGTAAGGCTCTACCCATTTATTCACTCGACCCCCCCAAAAAAAATTCTTTTTTTAATTGAATTGAAACAATTGAAATAAGATTTTGGACCTATTCAGTAAGAAAGAATGAAATATTCTCAGAATTATCCATTGCTACGACATGCTGCTTTTTCCATTGATTCTTTTGAGGATCAGTCGTGGTCTTACAAACTCTACCGATGGTATGGACGAATCTGTTTCTTCATACAAATGTGTAAAAGATGCTAGCCGCACTTAAAAGCCGAGTACTCTACCGTTGAGTTAGCAACCCAAATAAACAAATTAGAATGTGTAGATACAATCAGAATCCCAATAAATAACGAAATTGAATGGCACAACACAATCAAACCATTAAAAAAACAATGAAAAAAAACTCTAACCCGCTCTAAACATAATCAAAATGAACAAATCCGACGAAAATACAAAAATTCTCAAATAAAAGATAAAATAAAGTCAAAGATTTTCAAATATTTATAGACCGCCTCCTGTCTCTCTTCTCTTATATTATCCATTAATTTAGTATATATCGAGTTTGATTGATTTAAATCTTAATCAAAAAAGACTTCCTGTATGACAGAAAATCTAAGAAGATTATTTGAATGAAATAAAATCTATGGAACAGGGATAAATAGATCTGTTTATCCACGATCGGATTATATTTATTTGATACACTGTTGTCAATATTAATATTGACAAAAGCGTAAGCATACAAAAGATAAAACAAATTCTAAATCGAACTAACAATTTCGATTTCAATCAATTAAAATGAATCCAATTATTTTATTTTAATTGAAATATAAAAAAACGAAGGACTTGTGTTGGATTGGCACTACACTATATATAATATAAGTGAAAGACTTAATTAAGGAAGACAGGGGAGAAGTAGAAAAAAACGAAGTTTATTCAATAACTAAAACTAAAATAATCAGGTTTAGTCCTTTGTTTTTTTTTGTTCATTTTTGTTCATAGAGTTCCAACGAAAGTCATCCCATCGGGGGTAATGTCAAACTTTTATGTTTATAGACCACATTACTTCTACGTCTATGTCATTTCTTATTTATTCACTTGATCTTTTTTTCTATTTTATTTCATTAATTGAATTTTGTTTGTTGATTAAGGCGAAGTTCCGTAAAAACCCCCGCCTTTTTTAAAATATCATGAACAGTTCCTGTAGGTTGAGCGCCTTTTTCAAGGAAGTATAGAATAGCAGGAACATTTAAATAAATTTGATTGTTTATCGGATCATAAAAACCCACTTTACGAAGATCTCTTCCCTCTCGTCGGGATCGAACATCAATTGCAACAATTCGATAAATGGCTCATTGGGATAGATGAACAATACCCCCCCCCTAGAAACGTATAAGAGGTTTTCCCCTCGTACGGCTCGAGAAAATTCTAAATTATGTCTATGTATAGAATTACAATATCAAATATATCCATAAAATCATCAAATTAATTAGACTATTGATTTGAGTCCTTTTTTTCTTATTCTTACCCAACAAAAAAATTAGTCGTATTTGCACCCTCATAACTCAAGTTGGATAACTCTGAAATAACTCAAAAGAGAAACCCTTTATTTTATTTTAGATACTGCATCTATTGAGTGGTCTCTAACCCTTTAATTGCCTGTCTTCTTTAAGAATCTATTTTGATTCTTCATTCTGATCCAGTTGTTCAGACAATTGAAAATGGTATTTCCTTGTTCCAGGATCTTTGCCTTGAATCATTGGGTTTAGACATTACTTCGGTGATCTTTAAATCCTTTCAAAACGGCAGCAACATACCATTTTTTGTGATTTCTTTATGTCAAAGAATCATACGAATGTTTGATTCCTGCGTAATACACTTTTTGATTTGATCGAAAGAGTTTTACCAATTTCAACAAATCTTCCCTTTGAATTGGAAATTTTCTCGAATAGGCCCCTTTTAGTTTATGTATCCAAATATATTTACGAAGTTGTTCCAATTTGTTGATTGATACTAACCCTAGATTCTTGCCTCTGAAAATAAAAAAAAAAAAAAATACTTTCTACTCGAGCTCCATCCTATACTATATTCTATCACCCCCCCCCAAAAAAAAGGGGGTTACCGCGGAATAGAACAAATGATGTCGAGCCAAGAGCACTTTCATTCCTATAATAAATATATAAAAAAGTGGTGGATGTAAGACTCCACAGCGGATCATGTCCTTCAAGTCGCACGTTGCTTTCTACCACATCGTTTTAAACGAAGTTTTACCATAACATTCCTTCGGTTTGGAACCCATATGTAATTGATTCAATTATGAAATCGTGAATAATCATTGGTTCGGTTGGTACATAGTAATCTATACCTTTTTCTTCTATATGAAAAAAGGAAAGTCTCAGCAAGAATAAGAATAAATCAATTTAACCCCTTTTTTTTAGATTCATAGAGATTAATAGAATTTAATATTGGAAATTCTATAAAAATAAAAAATAGAAATCCTTTTTTTATAAATTATTTTGATTCTTTTATTTATATCATTCGAAATTTTAAACTCTTTATTATAACTGATATAACAGGAATAAATAAATATAATACGAAGAAATCAAGTTATTTTGAATCTGTATCTTCAAGTAACATAATAGTGATAGAATAAATTCAACAATTTCACACTTCTTCAAGTACCAAGAACTTATACTTATAGCGGTTCGTTACAAAGATTTACTTGATTGAAAAATCTCCTATCCGATATAATTATTTTCATTTTGCAAAACATAAAGTTTTACAGCAAGGACCTTTCGTTTTTTATCATCCGTTTATCATTAGTAAGAGAGAGATAAATTCATATTGGAATAAACAGTATGTGATTAAAAAAAGATAGATAAAAAAACACTGATGTAAGACAAGATTGAAATTTTATTTTGTTATTTTTTCATATTTATACTGTAAAATCATTGTTATTTAACGAATTGCAACTGAATTCCATTTCCTATTTCATATGCGTGTTATTTGAACTCAAACAAATTTGTGAAAAAGATATGATTCCGCCAATTATTAAAAAATAATAATCACATTCTATACCAATATTCTACTCTTAATCTTAATACAGAAGGCTGTTCTAAAATGCAATCTTTCTATATATATTATATTTTATTATGATATATATTTTATATATATAAATATATATATTTATATATTATTATGTTAATATATATTATATAATAATATATATACTGGGTATGCTCTGGGACGGAAGGATTCGAACCTCCGAATAGCGGGACCAAAACCCGTTGCCTTACCACTTGGCCACGCCCCATTTATTTCTATTCGATACTAATAAACACTAATATTGGTACGGGTTATTCGTCAACTCCAATCTAAATATCTATTATTTATAAAATGGATTACTAGAATTTTTATACATGGAAACTATACATGTAGACATAGAATTAAACTGAATTTATTGATCATTACATATAATTCAATTAAGATATTGTACGAAAGTATTATTTATTCTATGCTCTTTTGATTTGAGATATAGAAGAATTTTTGATTGGGTGAATTCAAATAAAAGAAAGTTTTTTCGTTTATCTTATTTTATTTTTATTCATTTTTTCTTTCTTCTATCAATAATAACATATCTATAATAATAAAAAACTCAATTAAATTTATTAACAACTCAATCAAAATAAATACAATTATCCCTAAAAACAAAATGTTTGTTATGCTTAATATTTTAAGTTTGATCTGTATCTACCTTAATTCTGCTCTTTATTCCAGTAGTTTTTTCGTCGCCAAATTGCCCGAAGCCTACGCTTTTTTGAATCCAATAGTCGATGTTATGCCAGTGATACCCCTGTTCTTTTTTCTCTTAGCCTTTGTTTGGCAAGCTGCTGTAAGTTTCCGATGATATTTTTAATAAAGTCCCAGACAAATTCATGATTTATTCGAAAAAAAAAAAAAAAATCGGGTATGTAGTATAGTAGTATAAAAGTGGAGAATCTATTCTCTTTTTTCCTAAAAAAATCTTGGAGATTGTGTAATGCTTACTCTCAAACTATTTGTTTACACGGTAGTGATATTCTTTGTTTCTCTCTTTATCTTCGGATTCCTGTCTAATGATCCAGGACGTAATCCTGGACGTGAAGAATAAAAAAGAAGGTTTTCTTTGCTTGATTTTAAACTGTTATGTTATTAGTAAGATTTTATCTATTCCACTTGTTTAATTATTAATTTTTAACTAGTAATAAAAATAATAAAAAAATAGCTCGCGATAAATTCGAAAAAAAAAATACCAAGTCATCAACGAAAACGGAAAGAGAGGGATTCGAACCCTCGGTACGAAAAACTCGTACAACGGATTAGCAATCCGACGCTTTAGTCCACTCAGCCATCTCTCCTCCCAATTGAAAAAGGATAATACTATGTTACATTATAAAGTTACATTATAAAAAATAAGGCTTGAAAACGCCCGTCATAGTATATACTCTTATTTTTTGATTTCGTCCGAAGGGGCTTTTGAGTTCCACGGCCCGGCCTGGTCAGTCCTTAGCCGGGCCCGCCCTTTTGTTCCAACAAATCATAAATAAAAAGATTTCGAAAATTGAAAAAAAAAAGAATAAATAAAAAAATATCAATATCTATGATATAGAATCAAATGGTATAGAATCAAAGTGCTATTTCTTTCTTAGTTAGTCCTTTTATTCCGGTTTAAATAAGAAAAAAGGAACTCTCGTTTCTTACCACAATCTATTTTTGTGTTATGGATTAAGTTCGAGACAAAAACCTCGGGCAAAAAAGCACTTGTTATTTAGTTATTAAAATAAAATGAATACTCGTTTCCGAATCTCATTAGGTCCTCTGATACAAATACAAAAGGTAAACGCTCTAGTTTTCATAATTTTTTTCTGATCTTTTGTTTTAGTTTTGTGATTAGGGTCGACAAAAGGTCCATTTAGATACAATAATCTGATTGTAGCGGGTATAGTTTAGTGGTAAAAGTGTGATTCGTTCTATAATCCTTTATATAGTTAAAGGGTCTTTCGGTTTGATTAATATTCATTCCGAACAAAAACTTTAGTTCTTAAAAGGATTGAATCCTTTCCCTCTCAATGAAAAATTCGAGGAAGAATATAAATTCTCGTGATTTTTATCCAAGAATCAATTTTAAATTGAAAAATTGGATTATGAGATTACGAAACATAATTTTTTTATTGGATCAATACTTCCAATTGAATGAGTATAAGTAAAGGACCCATGGATAAAGATAAAAAGTGTATTTCTAATCGTAACTAAATCTTCCATTTTTCATTTCTGTAGGGGAAATTGAAGCAAAACAGCTATTAAACAATGTCTTTGGTTTACTAAAGACATCGATAAATTGTTTTAGCTCGGTGGAAACAAAATGCTTTTCCTAAGGATTCTTTCAAATAGAAGTAGAGAACGAAGTAACTAGAAAGATTGTTAGAATATAACACCCCTTTCTATAGGGATCGTCTAGAAAGCGGGTTGTTCTGAATAGATTCAGACATAAAAGCTGACATAGACGTTATGGGTAAGATTTTTTATTTCGTTCATATCTGAATCTGGGAATTTATCCACCTTCCATAAAGGAGCTGAATGAAACCAAAGTTTCACGTTCAGTTTTGAATTAGAGACGTTAAAAATTATGAATCAACGTCGACTATAACCCCTAGCCTTCCAAGCTAACGATGCGGGTTCGATTCCCGCTACCCGCTTTTACTTTATCGTTATAATTTAAAATATTCTAAAAATAAAATATTTAATTATTTTTAATATTTAATAATTAAATAAAAAAGGTTGAATGAATCGAATTAATGTAATACATCATTGACTTGAATACTAAATTCTTGGAATTCTTTCAACTACTTTTCCGAACAAGAAATATGAAAATTGGAGTAAAAAGCGTCCATTGTCTAATGGATAGGACAGAGGTCTTCTAAACCTTTGGTATAGGTTCAAATCCTATTGGACGCAG